TTCCATAATGATTCGAAAAGGGTTTCGTTTTAAAACGAAATTACACGACCTAATTCTTATTAGTTTAATTGAAAAATGATCCAAGAATGCATTCGCTGATTGCAAACGCGGTATGCGTAGATGTTACAGACGATTAATTAATTTCTTTTTCTAAAGCTGTGACTTTATCCTTGTTAGTTCTGTCTATAATGATATTTGAATCAAAACCTTGCAATTGGTATTTTTGTTTCTCTCCTATTTTGTAAAAAAGGAAACTCAGGTAAGTGCTTTTTTATAAACATATGTATAAAAATAACATATTTCATTTAGCTCCTTGATGCCTATCATAACTAGTTATTTCGGTTTTCTACTAACGGCTTTAACTATAACCTCAGCTCTATTTATTGGTCTGAGCAAGATACGACTTATTTGAAATGAATTGCACAATTCATAAAAGGAAATCTTTCCGCGAACTTATGTGCATTTCTCGTGTCAATTACAAATTCTTGGTCATTGAGATTCGTGGTAATTCGGATTAATATTTAGGTATAGATATTACCTCTTTTTTCTCCTTTCAAACAAATTGAAATGATTGAAGTTTTTCTTTTTGGAATCGTGTTAGGTCTAATTCCTATTACTTTGGCTGGATTATTTGTAACTGCATATTTACAATACAGGCGTGGCGATCAGTTGGACCTTTGATTAATTAACACCCTCCCCCCTTTTTTTGACCTCCTCCTTTCTTTAATATCCAGGAGGTCAAATTAAGATTGCTGTTCCAGTTCCAGTTAGTGTTTCAGTCGAATTCGATCGAAGAAGATCCGAATCACGCTCTGTAGGATTTGAACCTACGACATCGGGTTTTGGAGACCCGCGTTCTACCGAACTGAACTAAGAGCGCTTTCTTATCATAAAAGAGAATACTGTAAAAAAAGAATTGGCCCCAATACATCTTGTATGCATACTATATAGTAAGAATGAAAGATTCTATATGAGATGTCCAATGTGAGTTGATCTTAAAAAATACCTCATTACTGCTCAAAGGAGTAGTAATAGGTAGGGATGACAGGATTTGAACCCGTGACATTTTGTACCCAAAACAAACGCGCTACCAAGCTGCGCTACATCCCTTCCGTTGGTCTACAGTGTCATTGTAGAGAATTCCTGTCTTGTTTTCCACATCTCCTCTATTAAAATATAGAATTTTTCTTTTCATTTCGTCTTTTTGGTCTCATTTAACATATAATAATAGCAAAAGACTTCTATCTATATGAAATTATATGAAATATGGAATGGAACCCCAAGGAAAAATAACTGAGTCTTTTTGCGGAATAGTGGAGAAGAAAAGGACGTTTTTAGAAAAGGACGTTTTTTCTTTCTTTAAAAAATTGTACATTTAAATATGTATTATCTTATTTATTACAATAAAATGAAAAAATGAAGGAGGTTTTTCAATGCGAGATCTAAAAACATATCTTTCCGTGGCACCGGTACTAAGTACTCTATGGTTCGGCTCTTTGGCAGGTTTATTGATAGAGATTAATCGTTTTTTCCCGGATGCGTTGACGTTCCCATTCTAGTTATTGGCGATTCTAGTTATTGGCGCGGGACGGAATAAAGAAGATTAGAGATACAATTAAATATAAGCCCCCTCTTTTCTCTTTTTTCCCTTTTTTAGAATAAGGGAGGAAAGAGAAAGAATAAAAGTGCATTCAACAGCTGTGAGACTCGGATTCAGGTTGGAATTAAATTAATATGAAATTTCTATTTATTAAATTTCTATGGAAGTCGAATACAAACAGTGGTTCTAGGGAAAGAGTATTATACAAGAGACTTATATAAAATGCTGTGCTGTGATTTGAAAGTTTAGAAATATTTCTATCTTATTTCCGATATTGATTGTAGTGAAATCTTGCATAAGAGGATAGCAAGTTACAAATTCTATTTTGTTTTTTCCTTCCTTTCTTCTTTTTCGTTTCGGATTGAAAGAGGAAGAGTTAAGTAAATGAAAAATCCAAAGGAGGTTCATGGCCAAGGGTAAAGATGTGCGAATACCGGTTCTTTTGGAATGTACTGCTTGTGTTCGAAACGGTGTTAATAAGGAATCAACGGGCATTTCCAGATATATTACTCAAAAGAACCGGCACAATACGCCTAATCGATTGGAGTTACGAAAATTCTGTCCATATTGTTACAAACATACGATTCACGGGGAGATAAAGAAATAGATTTAAGCGAGTACTTGCGCCCTTCTATTAATCTTACAAGGCAAGGAAAGGGAAAAATGACATTATATATATAACGTATTTAACATAGTTAAAAATCATTATAAAAAAACCAAATCCTATTTATTTATTCTAATTATAGATCCGGCTGAAATAGGATTTTAGGGAAAAGAAATAAACTAACCAAACCATGGATAAATCCAAGCGAACTTTTCTTAAATCCAAACGATCTTTTCGTAAGCGTTTGCCCCCGATCCAATCGGGGGATCGAATTGATTATAAAAACATGAGTTTAATTAGTCGATTTATTAGTGAACAGGGAAAAATATTATCTAGACGAGTAAATAGATTGACCTTGAAACAACAACGATTAATTACTATTGCTATAAAACAAGCTCGTATTTTATCTTTGTTACCTTTTCTTAATAATGAGAAACAATTTGAAAGAACTGAGTCAACCACTAGAACTCCTAGTCTTAGAGCCAGAAAAAGATAGGTTTACTCTTTATTAACTTGAATTCAAACCCCCATCCGAACTCAAACGCGGATTTCTATTTTGTGGTAAAAATCCAAGAATCCGGATTGAATTCTCGTGTCATAAGAAAAAAAAGAATAATCTGGGAAGAAGAAATTTTTTTATTGAACGTGTTGATTCATATTTATTTTGACTACTTTCTTTTCTCATATTTTATCATATTCTATTCATTTTTATTTTCATTTTTATTCGACCTTCCCGGAGTTCATTCTCCGGGCAACTCCGTTTAACCGGTGGATTCCTTCCAACTTACTTCTTTTATGATCTCGTTGGAAATCATATAAAGACAATTCCTATTTGATATAGCTATTTGTGCAAGTATTTTACGATTAAGAAGCAACTGTCTCTTGTACAGATCATTTATTAATCTACTATAACTATAGCATACCCCCCTTTCGCGAATTGCTGCATTTATTCGAGTGATCCACAAACGACGAAAAATGATTTTTTGCCTATCCCTATCCCGATGAGCCGAAACTAAAGCTCTTATTTTTTGTTGAGTAATAGTTCGAGTAAGTCTTGAATGAGCCCCCCGAAAGCTTGATGCAAATAAACGAATTTTTGTTCTACGTCTCCGAGCGATATATCCCCGTCTAATTCTGGTCATTGAATAAATGAAACTTTAACGAATAACTAATAGATTTCCTAGATTTCCTTTCTTTCAGTTATTCTTTTGCCCCTTTCCTAGTATATTAATAACAAAACTGATTTTTCCAATGTATAAACTAAGAATTCCAATGGCTTTGGCTACTATAACCTTCCCAACCACAATTTTTTATAGGCATTTCACCTCGAAATACGAAATTGTACTATACTAGGTATTAAAAAATCAAAGTAATTATAAAGAAATAGTGGATTCCATCGTTTCTATGGTTACTTCTTAAACGGTGAGGTCTTCTCTATACACCGGAGCCTTTACTTCATTTAATCAATGTTATTGCTAACTTGTATAGTTCACATTCTTCGGCTCTACCCATGAATTATCCAGTAATAGGTCTTTCACAACAAGTTCTACCTATACAGTAACGGTATTTAATTATGAAGGTTGGCTGGGTAGCTGACCCTGTTAGTCCGTTCTTGCAAGAGGGGTCTATGTTAACTAAGATTTCCTCCGCTTAATGGATAACCATTTGCTACCAATGGAGAATTGCTTCTCATTTTGAATTGAGGTGCGTGTATTTACACCAACAGAAACCATAAATTTCATACACAATAAAAGGGATATCATCCATTTTTAGATAGGAAATATAGTTTGTTTTTCCGTTATATCCTATTTGATCATTGATATTCGAACATTGTTGTCTTTCCTTTGTTCTAGTTCATGATCTGAACGAGTCGCACATACACCCTAGTACATGTTCCTCGACGCTGAGGGCATCCCCGAAGCGCGGGGGATTTTGTGACATTTCTAATTGGCTGTCTTGTATTTCTAATAAGTTGTTTAATCGTTGGCATGTTGAATCCTATACATAATGGGCTGGTTTAGATTGATCCTAACCGAATGATTATGAATTACTTTTATTCAATAGAATAATAATATTCAACTCGGCAGGGTTCATTTCAGAATTGACGCGAAATCCAGTTTATTGTCATTCAACCGCCACAAGATCAACAATTCCATAAGCTTGGGCCTCTGTTGCTGACATAAAAACATCTCTTTCCATGTCTTCGGATATAACCCATAAGGGTTTGCCCGTTCTTTGTACATAAACCCTTGTAAGGGTTTCACGTAGTTTCAGTAGTTCTCCCACTTCCAGGATGAATTCTCCCGTTGCTACTTCAGAAAAAGAACCAGCAGGTTGATGGATCATTACCCTGATGATATAAGATAATAAAAGGTTTCTCTCTTTTTCATGATGAGGGGAAGATAAAAGAAAGATAAAAGAATAACAAGAAAAAAAGATAAAATCGAACAACCGTACGGGCATTATGCATTGCATACGGCTCTACAATAAAATTGACCCTTACCTTCCATCAAATAAATAAAAAATAGGATCGATCAGACCCCGATCGGTAAATGATCAACTTACCACCCTTCCTTTCGGAGGAATTCAAAAATACTATGATGGCTCCGTTGCTTTCTATATTTATTATATTTTTTTGTCTGTGATTTGTCTGTCATTCAGCAATCCCAAAGTTGCTTTTTATTTGATCAAATAAACTAAGGAAAAAAGAATCTTTTTTTTTTTTTTCGCTCCATAAATATTGTTAAGAGACCTCTGGTGTGAAAAAAGTTTGTGACGCTGAACTGGACTTCCAACAAGAAAATAGGAAATACGTTTTTATCATATTACTCTCTCGATACATAAGCTAATGTTTTGAAAAAAAAAATTTTTATATCGAATTCAAAGTGCCATGCTATTATTACTTAATATTCATATTTCATATGGCGAAGGCATAGTCTTCTTTTTTCTCTCAAATAAAAGCCTCATTGGCGCCAAGCGTGAGGGAATGCTAGACGTTTGGTAATTTCTCCTCCGACCAGGATAAAAGATCCCATTGAAGCGGCGGCTCCCATGCATATTGTATGTACATCTGGTTGCACAAATTGCATAGTATCATAAAGAGCCACTCCCGGTATTACCCATCCGCCAGGAGAGTTTATAAATAAATACAGATCTTGGGTATCATCCTCGATACTGAGATATATCATAAGACCAATAAGTTGATTTGAGATCTCGCTATCAACCTCTTGACCTAAAAAAAGTAATCTTTCTCGATAAAGTCGGTTGATTAGGGTCAATTTTTCTCCCTTAAGAACCGTACAGGCGCCTTTTAACGCATACGGTTCAAAAAAAAAATCAATGTGTATATTCCAATACTTTTTAGTTTTTCATAGCAAGTTCCTTCTAACTTATAATAAAAGGATTTTTTTTTTCACTAAATATGAGTTTGTCTTCCTTTACTTATAACGAACGTATAATATCAAAAAAGAATTCATTAAACTTATCCAATTCAATTCTCATTGATGGATTGTTTCATCGAGATCCAATCCAAATCACGATGTCATTTTCTTGTTATTAAATGGGCCTCTTTAATCTTTTTAGGTTTATGCTCTACTCCGGGTAAAGATCCGCCCGATTTTGATTTGCACATATAGTACAAATGCTCCCATTACCACTTCTTTTTGTTATCCCTTCTTTTTTTTTTTTCAATTCATGCATTCCGTAAAAAAGGTTGACGGATTCATGCATATTACTCAATGCATATTACTCAATTGATTAACATAATAGTTTGAAAAAAAAAAATTTTTCTTTAAAAAAAGGAATACTTTATGATATAAAATAGATAATATTACCACTTGGTTTTTTTTAACGGAGCCTGGATACTTCAATGTAGTAGTCCAACTAAGACAACCATAAATTCTTCTAATTGATAATAGTAATCCGAATCCCCCCCAAAACGGATCTAATTGCACTTCACGCTCCAAATTTTTGATGATGAAATGAATCTTTCGTGGGCGAAACAGAGGATATCTCGATTGGGGAGAAAACGGGGAAATCCCATATGACCAAATATATCTGACAAGTCGCACTATATGTCAACCCAAGATGCATCTTCCTCTCCAGGATTTCGAAAAGGTACTTTTGGAACACCAATAGGCATTAAATGAAATAAAAAAGAACTAAGTACTATATTTTACTTTGATGTGGAAACGTAACAAAGCCTTTCGTTTTCTTTATAATATTGTACTTTATCCTAATCAGATTTTATTCATAAGAATTTATTCATAAATTATGAAAAATTTATAAATAAAGCAAGAAAAAATAAGGGAAAATTATTACGAATAGTGTCCTCTAATGATGAACAAGTATGGGCACATTCGTTCATAGAAAATGGCATTCACTTCCCCATTGCGTATTGGTAGTTATCGAGTATAGAATAAATCTGCTTCTCTTTGTTCCTACGAACAAAATTGTTCCATTATTACCAACAGAATAGAACAAATATGAACCCTTGCGTTGAAATAATTTACTAAAACTAAATAGGGGGTCCATAACATAGTCATAGTATAGTCTTTTCCAATGCAATAAAGTTACATAGTGTCTTTTTTCTTTCATAAAGGGGTATTTCATGGGTTTGCCTTGGTATCGTGTTCATACGGTTGTATTGAATGATCCCGGACGGTTGCTTTCTGTTCATATAATGCATACAGCTTTGGTTGCTGGTTGGGCCGGTTCGATGGCCCTGTATGAAATAGCAGTTTTTGATCCTTCTGACCCTGTTCTTGATCCAATGTGGAGACAGGGTATGTTCGTTATACCCTTCATGACTCGTTTAGGAATAACCAATTCCTGGGGCGGTTGGAGTATCACAGGGGGGACTATAACTAATCCGGGTATTTGGAGTTACGAAGGTGTGGCTGGAGCGCATATTTTGTTTTCTGGGTTGTGCTTTTTGGCAGCTATCTGGCATTGGGTATATTGGGATCTCGAAATATTTTGTGATGAACGTACAGGAAAACCCTCTTTGGATTTGCCCAAGATCTTTGGAATACATTTATTTCTTGCAGGTGTGGCTTGCTTTGGTTTTGGTGCATTTCATGTAACAGGCTTGTATGGTCCTGGCATATGGGTGTCCGATCCTTATGGGCTAACAGGAAAAGTACAATATGTAAATCCATCGTGGGGTGTGGAGGGTTTTGATCCTTTTGTTCCGGGAGGAATAGCCTCTCATCATATTGCGGCAGGGACTTTGGGGATATTAGCAGGTCTATTCCATCTTAGCGTCCGCCCGCCTCAACGTCTATACAAAGGATTG